CTTCACCCAACATCCTCGTAACCTCATAGCTATACTTGGTATACCAGCACCCCACCCCTGCCAGTGCCAACTCCCCTTCTGCTAGGCTTCCGATCTTTCTTACTCATAATCTTTTAGATATGGGATTGCCAGTAACAGGTAGAAACGGCTTGACCTCCCCGAGCTCTTGTGGTACAATTTTATCCCTGCGGAACCCAGACTTCCGATTCGGTTCGCGGAAGAGGGGTGGTGGAATGCAGCGGGGCTTGACCAGTGGCTCGTGACGGAACAGGCTGACTAAGCTGCAATCGACTAAACAAATAACCTATTAACCTCAACTTATTCTTCTTTTTGTATGTATCCTTGGCTCCTTCTTTTCACTGCCACTTCAGCGCCGTCGTCGCTGGCAAACTCCAGGTAGTGATCGGATCCTACCTACTCCATATTTTGGCTCACCTACTTATTGGGGTAGTTCGTTAGCGTTAGGTTGCTGGATCCTCTTCAGGTAGCCTCGTCGAAACGAAATAAAGAACGAGAGTGAGATATCAAAAACGTCTTCATTTCAAAATGAATTCCTTATCAAAAAATGATTAATGATGCGGATAAGCTGATACCGACTCGTCAATCTCCTCCATACTCAATCCGCATCATATTACTTGCACGAAAACAAGGAACTCATTAACAAATCTACCCATCGATTTGATAGATTTTTCATCTTTCTATCTGGGTTGCTTACTAATAATAACGGGATCCGGGAAATGAGTGGGGCGCGAAGCCGAAGCCTTAAAAATGAATTGAAAAGGATTTAATTATATTTTTTTCTTTTGTAAATTCTTTTGTATTTGTAGTTGAAAACAATTGGGAGGAATTTTGGACTTTTTTCCTCAGGAGTAATTGAATGACGAGGAGCCGTATGAGGTGAGAATCTCACGTACGGTTCTGTATAGTGACATTGGAGCTGTCGACCATTCCACGACTACACCAAAAAAACCCAACTCTGCCCTGCGTAAAGTCGCGAGAGTTCGATTAACCTCCAAGTTTGAGGTAACGGCTTACATACCAGGTATTGGCCATAATTTGCAGGAACATTCGGTGGTCCCCGTGAGAGGCGGAAGGGTCAAAGACCTACCCGGTGTTAGGTATCACATTGTTAGAGGAACCTTAGATGCTGTAGGGGTGAAGGATCGTAAAAAAGGGCGTTCTAGTGCGTTGCAGAACATTGTCACAACTTGTATCATCGCAACGATTCCGTATCAGTTGTTCTGATATGTTAAATGTGTAGCCGACCCAGCATTGCCAGGGGACTGAAGCCTGCTACTACAGAGATTGATAGAGATTAATTATTATCTATCTATTTGTATGAAACAACTTGGTGTCTAAGGTGTTCTATTCCAGTAAGTTGAGTTTTACCTGGACTCTCACCTAGAAAATCTTAGGACCTCTTTTCTTCTTGGAACAGGTTTAGATTACGACTACGGAGATTCGGTGAAGGCTTTATGCACACCTACTGATTGGATTGATAAACCTACGGACATTCCTAGTGAGATAACTGAATTGCAAGATTTTCTTCTTTTATATCTAGACTTCGACTTCTTCTACCCGTGGAATAGGAGAAAACGGATACTCAATGTGCGATGAGTAAATATGATTTGCATCCTAAAAAATAAATGGTTCAAAATCATTTGAATAGTTTCTATTCAATCATGTGGAAAGCTGTATTCGACGAAAGTCGCACGTGCAGTTTGGAGGGAGATCTTCGACTAATCGGTGGATCCACCCTACAATATGGAGTGAAGAAGCCAAAATAGTAGCTTGAGATACCATTGAAATAAAAGAATTGATTGAAATCTGACATATTTATATTTGTAAACTCGTGTTACATCGGAGCAGTGTAGTGAACAGAAAGAAAAATATCGAATCAGATCCAATTTATCGTAATCGATTAGTAAATATGCTAGTTGATCGTATCCTGAAAAATGGCAAGAAATCACTGGCTTATCAGATTTTTTATCAGGCTATGAAGCGGATTAGGTAAAAGACAAATAGGAACCCACTGTCTGTTCTGCGACAGGCGGTGCGCGGGGTAACTCCCGATGTAGTGACAGAAACCAAACGTGTAGGTGGATCAACTTATCGAGTTCCCGTTGAAGTAGTACCGGCAGAGGGAAAAGCTTTGGCTATCCGGTGGTCATTAATTGCGTGTCGAAAACGCTCAGGTCGAAGTATGGCTTTAAGATCGAGTGATGAATCAATGGATGCCGCCAGGAATTCCGGTAGTGCGATACGGAAGAAAGAGGAGACTCATAAAGTTGCGGAAGCTAACAAAGCTTTCGCTCATTTCCGCTAGTTTCGGATTCGTTCCAATCCACAATCTTTCCGTTGTGGATTGGAACCGGGGCACAAACTACCGGGGAATCAAAAAACACTATGAAGAAATGGTTGAGTGAGGAGTCAACGGCGAGTAGCGGGTGTCTAAGCCACAAGTGGGGATCGGCAACTACTTTTTCTTAGGTTGTTAATTATTAGACTCCCCCTAACCTAGTGGGATAGCGGGGGGGGGGGGCCGATGCGGAGTTGCGGGGTGCCTCGCAAAAAGGCTTGACGCGTGACCAGTTTTTCAGAGACTGAAATTGATTGAGGCCCGCACCGCATACCGCATAGAGTAAAAATTTAATTATTTTTTGAAAAAGGAAAGCCTTGTTGTGAAACAATGGCTAAAAATTGTTTGAGATATCAATAAGAAGCCCCCATATCCGAGAATTCTGGGGACTCAATTAATTTCGGTTGACACAGATAGGTTTTTGTGATATATTACAAACTAACAAGCTTACTAGCCTGGGGAATCACCAATTATTTTTTGAAAACCAAAAATTACCATGACCGCAACTTTAGAACGACGCGAAAGCGCAAGCTTATGGGGTCGCTTCTGCGACTGGATCACCAGCACCGAAAACCGTCTTTACATCGGATGGTTCGGTGTCTTAATGATTCCCACCTTACTAACCGCAACCTCTGTATTCATCATTGCTTTCGTCGCAGCTCCTCCTGTAGATATTGATGGTATTCGCGAACCCGTTTCTGGTTCTTTGTTATACGGTAACAACATTATCTCTGGTGCTATCATCCCTACTTCTGCAGCTATTGGGTTACATTTCTACCCGATCTGGGAAGCAGCTTCCGTTGATGAATGGCTTTACAATGGTGGTCCTTACGAACTTATCGTTCTTCACTTCCTACTTGGTGTAGCTTGCTACATGGGTCGCGAATGGGAACTAAGCTTCCGTTTAGGTATGCGTCCTTGGATCGCTGTTGCGTACTCGGCTCCTGTCGCAGCTGCTGCCGCGGTCTTCCTGATCTACCCAATTGGTCAAGGAAGTTTCTCGGACGGTATGCCTCTAGGCATTTCTGGTACTTTCAACTTCATGATCGTCTTCCAGGCTGAGCACAATATCCTTATGCATCCCTTCCACATGTTGGGTGTAGCTGGCGTATTCGGCGGCTCTCTATTCAGTGCTATGCATGGTTCTTTGGTAACTTCTAGTTTGATCAGAGAAACAACTGAGAATGAGTCTGCTAATGCAGGTTATAAGTTCGGTCAAGAAGAAGAAACCTACAACATCGTAGCTGCTCACGGCTACTTCGGTCGTTTGATCTTCCAATATGCTAGCTTCAACAATTCTCGTTCTCTACACTTCTTTTTAGCTGCTTGGCCCGTAGTAGGTATCTGGTTCACCGCTTTAGGCATTAGCACTATGGCATTCAACTTGAATGGTTTTAACTTCAACCAATCCGTGGTTGACAGCCAAGGTCGTGTCATAAATACCTGGGCTGATATCATAAACCGTGCTAACCTAGGTATGGAAGTCATGCATGAACGTAACGCTCATAACTTCCCTCTAGACTTGGCTTCTGTTGAAGCTCCTTCTATAAACGGATAATATCCGTCTGGTTATGTAGCACAACTGGATACCAAATCTCTTAACTCCAGAGGAGGAGGTTTGGTGTCCAATGAGGTGAAGGTTCGTGCGGTAGAACGAATGGAAAGGACGATAACAGCTTGTCACAATTTCACGATTATCAGTTTCCAACCTTGAATTCTGAAAACTATTTGGAATATCCTTCCGCGATTTAATAGATTACGAAGTTTCCTACTCCGATTTGCGGAATGCTTGCAATCCCCCAACCCAATTTCATTTTCTCGGATAAAAAAAATTGAGATTGCGTTCCTCATTTCAAAGATTTTCTATTGTCTTGTTATATACGTAAAGTTAATATGTATGTGTATCAACCGAAGAACCTATCTAGCTTGCTTAACGGATAGATCTCGTTCACGTCCGGGGGGGGGGGCCAACTAAATCAGCAGAGGGGGCGGACGTAGCCAAGTGGATCAAGGCAATGGATTGTGGATCCATCACGCGCGGGTTCAATCCCCGTCGTTCGCCCATGCCCATCCAATTGGGTAATTCGATCCCATCGCTCTGCTTGGAACAGGGAGAAATTGTTAAGGTGGATGGGATATGTGTGGGTCTCCTCGACAATAACAATTTAGAATTCCCGATCTAATTTCAGTTTTGGATACGACTATTCACAGAAATCACTAGACTCGTTTGAAATATTTATTCCATTCTATCTTGAAATTTTCGAAATTATTGGTATAATAAATGTGGGAAATAGATAGTCTCTACCGCATAGAATTAATATGAAAAAAGAAGATAAGGTGAAGAAGGTGGCAAAAGAAAGAGTAGGAAGTCCAGATTTTTCATCTAAAATTTCAGAGTTAGTGGAAGTCGGTCTATTAGACCACTTCTTCGAATCATTGAAAAACCAACATCTCAAAGAATTTCTAATTAGTCCATCTTCCAATTATCAACCTTTTATCAGATTATCTGACTTGTGATTTCTGAGTTCACTATTTTTACGCAATCTGCGTGATTCACTAAAAAGAGGTAGTGGCATCACCCTGGAGATGCTAATGCTGCTAGCAATACCAATTTCTATGCATTGCTTGAGTGACAAAAGGTCGATCGAAAGAAGTTTTGTATTAGCGGGAGTCATTGATGGGGGTGACGGAGTAATAAAAAAACAAGCAGAAAATTCTGGTGACTTCTCCTGCGACTGCTTCCCCCGATTCGAAAGATCTTTACCTGTTGGAAGGAATGGAAAGAGGGGAATACCTGTTTCCCGCGACTTAGGTTTGAACGAAGATATTTCTGCAGGTTCAACGAAGAAGGAGAAGCAAGTTCGTTATGATGCGATGATTCCTCTGGTTTCCGGTAGGTGGAAGGCATGCATGGTGAGGGAGTCACTCCTTGCCGGAGATATATCCAAGGATGAGACTGAAAGGATTCAAGCATTTTGTAGGGATAGGTGTTTACAAGATTCAAGTAGGTTTTTCAAATTCTATAACTATTTGGTAGTTTCTAGAAACAACCAAAGTGATTTCGATTCGTTATTCTTTTGGGAAAATCATAACAAGCGAGATCTGGGTCGGTTACAAGCAACACAATTGAGAAGCGACTCATTAAGTCCCGTAGTATTAAACTCCTACGACAAGGCGTTACTTGAATCCGGAAATTCAGCAGATCACCGGGGGGATGGATCGGGATTTTATTTCGAGCGAGAAGCCTTTTCCAACTTGTCTTCATTTACGTCTTGTGAAAAGACGACGTCGTTTCGTGGCTGTATATCCGGATTAGATTGTGACAAAAATGGGGAAGAATTTACCATTCTACACACTTATTCACAAATGAAAAATGGATTAACAAATCGACTCACCGAATTTCTCTCGATAATTGAGAAATCGAATCTTATTTTTGGTGGGGCAGTAGTTATTGACGTCAGTAGTAGCGTCAAATCTGGGAAAGGATTTCCATTGGAAACGAAGGGTGACATGCCGCTTACTCAAATATCTGGCAAAAAACTTGGGCTAGCAAGTAGCAGACACCTCAACCTCAATGAGATTCTTCCAAACTATTTTCAAATATTTTTAGGTATACCTAGAAAAATAAGTAATCGAAGTGAAAATACTACTTTTTTAAACTAATTGAAAGAAAAAGGTAACATACATTCAATATATTCTTTAGTTAGATTGTATGGACGAAATAGAATCATACCTCTCTACTCAACATACATATTTCTTTTCCATGACTATTTCTGCGCATTATTTGCTGAATATTTCTTCCAAATCAAATATCGGTTGGATGGCTGGACGGGGGGCGGGGAGTACACCGATGTAACAGGAATTGCAACTGAATAAATAGTATTGAAATGGAAAGATAACGTAGAGCGCCTATTGAACGAATATATTACCTTTCAAATTGATGAGTATAGAAATGTTCAGTCAAATGTGCATAGATGGCTCGATACGACCGGGGATTCGTCTTTTTTCCCCGTCGGGGAAGTCTTAAAGTGTGACTTGGGGGAATCAATTTGCCGTGTATCAATAATAGGAAACGAATTACTGAGTAATATTGGTGTCAGTCTCGGTAGTAACAATCAACAGAACGAAAAAGATTTTCATCGATTTCTTAATGCTTTTTTTCTTTACAAAATGATTGCTGCTGAGGTTACTCGCCAGAAAGCTTTGATATATACCATTGATTATTGCATCGAAAAATTGAACGATATAGATCTCGAGAAATTGAACAAGATAGATCTCATGAAGCTTGATCTTCTATCAAGTTTATTCGATGGTTACATTGACGAACAGATACTTTTCCTCAAAACAATTCTTGAGAGAAAAAAGAGTTTATTCATTGAATCCAAACTGTTAATCAGTAAGAAATCGGTAGGCTCTTCGACCGAGCTGGAACCTGCAGTGAATCCTACTTCTCTCGGGTTGCCCCGCATCGAATCCATCCGAGCAGGATTTTCAAACGATGCTCTTTCCATTACGGGGAGGCAATTTCGGAATCCGTTTCTGCATGATTTAAACCGTGGGGGAGGTTCAACTAAAGATATTGGTGAAAATATTTCGAGATACATCTCCGATCAGGTTAATAAACTAAACTTTCTAGACGACTCACCTATACAGAACTGTGCTGGAAGCAACTTCATTCCGAGAATCAAAAGGGATTTTTTTATTGGGAGATGCAACAGTAGTTATCTCAACGTCCTAGAAAACTTCTATGCGGGCTCCGAAGATGAATATGCGGGCTCCGAAGATGAAACCATCTCATCTAGTATCATCTCAATTACTCATCCCCAACTGTCGGATTCGTTGTCATCCAATTTATCGAGACAGACAGCAGGGGAGGTTGCTGGCCACGTACCCACACCAATTCAATTTATTTTGTCTAATCTGCATGAATCCACAGCATTAGTAACTCATTCAGATGGACTTTCCAATTCTGTTTCGGATCTAAAGAGGTTACTGGCGAGTTTGAACTCATCTCCTCGTGAAACGATAGAGTCATTTCTATATTCGTGCAGTAGCGCTGGAGTTTATTTGGGGAAGACGTCGATAAACTCCGATTCATCGTCGGATCAGCGACCCCAATCTCGTCCCAAGAATCTGGTATTGGATCGGGTCTATCAGAAGAATTTGTCTATTAGGTATTTCTGGGAACCGGAAGAAATGGAAACATCTTACTGGTCGCTAAGACTCCCATTATGCAACGATGTAACATCGAGATCTCTAGCAGAATCGATTGGAAAGGAGGTTGCGCGCGAAGATACGGACTACGCGGATCAATCTATCCGGAGAGAGGCTATTCGTCCATCCCACTTTATCAATTTCAATGAATTATTCAAAGATTTGAACAGATATAAGATCTCTTGGATCTTTTGGAAAGACAATATCGGTGAAAAATGGAGCTTATTTAGAGATTATATACCTTGGTTTTTTACCCCCACCTGGTGGAGATACTTCTACGATCTGATTAGAGAAACATATCCAGAAATAGTACTTAAAATAAGTTATGACTCAAATCATAATTTCCCTAGAATTTATAAAGTAATTGCTGAGGATGTAGTAGATGGCGCGAAAGCCTATTTAATCCAAAGACTGCAAAGCCTAGGGTTGAGATTTGACAACGATTCTATCAATACTATAGTATCCGAGATAGGTCTTCTTATTTTCGAAGAAATTCCTGATGAAGCGGAGATTTTACATTCGGGAGGATGGTCAGTATCTCAATTTTCCAATAGGTCTATCTTCTATTACTTCATTCTCTCAGTATTAATTGTTCTTGCATTATTCAAACACCCTTTGTCTGCCGTTTCGGGTTTCAATTCCTTTCATTCATGGAAACGTTTCAATACTATTGAATATCTAACAGACCCAACGCGTGGATCCTATTTGAAAGAGGTAATGTATTCCCCTTCGACAAGCTAAATGTCAACGAGAGATCTACTAATCTATTCTTTGAATAGATTCCTGAATTATATAAATAATATAATTTTTTTCTCCTTTGTGAAAAATGAACTCGATTCATGGATGTTTCATAAAGAAAGCTCCGATATCCTAGATAGTAAGAAAGAACTACTGACTCAACATTTAGTGACGAATAAAATTCTTCATAGGTATGTGTCGAAATTGAATTCCAACTATGATTTATTGAGCGACGATATTTTTCATGAACCTTATCCACAAGAAAGATCTAATGTTTTGGCATACTTACTTCAATTCTGGCAAAATGATCTATTGAGTCACAAGATCCGTAAGTTGGATCCTGCGGAGAAGTGGGCTTTTTCCGCCCTCGAGAGAAATATTCTATTTTCAGCAGCAACGGGACGAAGAGGCAGTCTACTAAATATGCCATGTCATGACATACCTATCTCACTCCAATCGGGATTATTACCATCTAAAGGAATTTTGCTAGTAGGACCCATAGAAACTGGCCGATCTTCCATTATTAGAGATGTAGCATTCGATTCCTACTTTCCAGTGGTGAAACTACCACTGAAGAAGCTGATATACAACCGATCCTTTTTTAATAATGCACGTGGAAATTTCATCTCGAAAGAAAGCGTACACCGATTAAATTTCGTTTTTGAAATGGCGAAAGAGATGTCTCCTTGTACACTATGGATTCAAGATATTCATGAATTGAATATTCATCGTTCGTATCATAAGCTAGAAGCTGATCCCAAATTCTTACTTTGCCAAATATTGAAAAGTATTGGTGACAGGCGCAGCAATTCCAACATCCGCAGGAATGTTGTTATCGCTACGACTCACGTACCTGCGAGGATAGATCCAGCTCCAATAGCTCCGAACCGGTTAAACTAATTAATAAATTTTCGAAAATCCAACGGGTATCAACGTCACAAAGAATTACCAATTCTATTACGTATCAAAGGTTGCGAAATGGAGGCTAATCCGCCTCTTCCCCCTATTGAAGGTACCGGGTCCGGAACTACGGGTTATAGTAAACGAGATTTATTCCTTCTTGCTAGTGAGGCGTTATTAATAGGTACTTCCAGAAGAAGTGAGATTATATGCAGCGACGCAATTGAATTAGCTTTGCATAGACAACATTCGACTGCTAGTGATATGGGCAATGGGATAGAATCCGGTTCTGAATGGGAAATCTTTTCTCACGAGATAGCGGAAGCTACTTCAAAGAATAGTTTGATAGATACTTATCTCACAAATACGTATATTGGTCGTAACGCGTTAAAAACGCGATTCTATTATTTGTCTAACTGGTATGTGGAACCTCCAATAACCAAGTCAACATTTAATGAATTCACTCTATTTTCGCATATCCTAGGGATACTAGCTGGATTAGTAGCTCGCGATTCGCTCCAAATGGATATGAGAAAGAAAGAAAATTTCATTGTTATCGACAAACTCGTAGAGAATGACTTGAACCTAGCTTGTGGTGTACTAGAAAACCTCTCGACTAATTTTTCACGTTCAGACATTTGTAGAGACGAAAGTCGACACGGTAATAGTCTTTCCTTTTCCGTTCCTATCGCTAAACCCAAGTATTGTTCAGGTGTAACCTCTACAAGTCGTTCTTCTAAATTTATGAGAAGGGGGGGATTTAGCAGTCTAACCGACTTCGAACTGCAACAGTCACCCGAACTAATAAACTCAAGTCCGACGGAAGTGTCGCGTGAGATCACTTGGTCCCATAAGGCTTGGCGTCTCCGTTTCCTGCGAAGCGGGGCTTATGAATTGATGAGGGTATTATCTGAACCCAATCATTTGTATAATTTAATTCTCCTCTACCAAAATCAGAATTATATACCCCAACAAGATTTTGAATTCAATAATATTAAGGATGACAGAAGTAAATGGTGTGAGAAAAGCGGATATCTATTCAGTTTTGAAAAATCTGCGACTAATGTGGCAGATAAATCTATTAAAAGATTGGAAAACCGGTTGGATAATATGTTGCTACGTGAGCAATTTCTCGAATTGGCAATATCCGGCGACTCATCTAATGAATATGAAACACACTGTAATCGATTCGATGAAACGACTCGACTCTTCGGGGGGCGCTTCATCTGGGACCCCATGCTTCTGTTCCAGCCAGATCCTAACATTCCTTCCTCGCGTCGCAGCTTGTTGCCGACGAAAGAACTGGCGCGGAGGCTTTACGCCATTTACGGCATGAGAAGGCAGCACCTTAATAAAATGTCAAATAAAAAAATTAAAAATTTCTTTCTCTATCGTGAAGATAATCCGAAATTGAAACCTGACTCATCTATTAAGTGGTGGAATAATCTCCCCTTGGATGAAGAGGAGCGAGATTCCGAATACGTCAAAGAAACTTCCTCTATGAATATACATCTGCAATATCCGCAGATATTTAGTCCCGCTCGCTTTGATTCCTACGTGGTGGCAGAAGATTTCCCAGAGCGATTTATTCGGTTTAGGCTTCTGGTTCACAGAAACAAATGGATGAGGCGAAACCGTTGCCCATTTCAGGATTTTCTTATCTATAACATGTTGCTTGAAATTTATTAATATCTATTCAATCCGTTCTGGTTTGGTGGGGCGTCACTGGATCGAGCGACGAAACAATTTTTTCATGAAAGTTCATAGAACAAATCTTAGATACCCCTCATTCTGTCTAGATCTCTAGCAATATAATTAGAAGCCAAGTCAGTAAAAGGAAGGTCTATATTTTCCTTTTACTGATACAAATCATTTTTTCGCAACATCTCAAATGGTTAAGGAACTGAAGACCATTTCTTATATGAGTCTTTTATGAGTCTTTCTGCTTAGAAAGAAGATTGGGAGGGAGCAATAGCTTATTCCGTAGGGATTTTGCGAAACAGCTTTTTAACATCACGCTTAGAATAGATCCTTTATCTCAGAAAATTGTGGATTTACTCCCCTCCCCAGATGACTGATTGATTCGCTCATTCCAATCGCTCAATACGCCGGAATTGAAGTGGGGGTCCCCAAAAACGACCTCTGAATAGCCAGGGTCCTTGCCTTGGGGTATTCAAGGGGGCGGGGAGGGGGGTAAGGACGCACAAATCTTTTTCCCCTCAATTGTTGGAGCTGGAAATAAGCACGATAGTGAATCATTCACAGGTTGGTGGGTCATGGTCCAACGCAACTTGATTTGGCATATGTGGGAAACACAACTATCCAATTACTAGGAATTACTGACGTAGATTCGAACGAATCTCCCCGGGTAGGATTCGAACCTACGACCAATCGGTTAACAGCCGACCGCTCTACCGCTGAGCTACCGAGGAAAGTGGTAGGGGATTCAGTCCCATACACACCCGGAGACCTTTGTTCTTCGAGCCGCTTCTAAATCTGTAATACGTTAAGCTTTCTCCGACATTTCGTGAAGTAAACTTCGCGTACACTCTAACTCCCATTATAGGAGGAGGCGGCGGCGATAGCAATCCCATTTGAATGGAAGGGTCCCCGAATCATGGGAGAGAGGGGGGGGGGGGGGGCAATCGATCGAGGTCGAGATCAACCCCACAAGCCCCCCACGATCTGTATCGATTAATCACCAATTAGTACTTCCTATTCCCCCCCCTCCAAGAAGCATAGTAGAATACCCGCAGGATTCTCCTACCTCATAGAAAGAAGTAATATCTTCGGGGAATGGAAGGAGCAGAAGGGGGAGAGATGGGGATGGGGAAGATGAACAATAGTCGGGAGAAATGAACACGAATTGGAGCTTCGTGAAACGAAAGTAGCAGTTTACGGCAAGGGCGGGATTGGGAAATCAACAACTAGCTGCAACATATCGATAGCTTCAGCTAGACGGGGAAAACGGATACTACAAATCGGGTGTGATCCCAAACATGATAGTACTTTCACTCTCACGGGATTCCCAATACCTACAATTATAGATACCCCACAATCGAAAGATTATCACTATGAAGATGTGTGGCCCGAAGATGTAATCCATAGGGGTTATGGTGGGGTAGATCGCGTCGAAGCCGGCGGACCCCCCGCAGGGGCGGGCTGCGGGGGATATGTCGTAGGAGAAACGGTGAAGCCATTGAAAGAATCAAACGCCTTTTACGAATACGACATTATCTCATTTGACGTTTTGGGGGACGTAGTTTGCGGGGGCTTCGCTGCTCCACTGAATTATGCGGATTACTGCATCATTATAACAGATAATGGATTCGACGCCCTTTTCGCAGCAAATCGTATTGCCGCATCGGTCAGGGAAAAGGCGCATACCCATCCCTTACGGCTAGCCGGTTTGGTGGGAAACCGAACATCTGAAAGAGACTTAATTAATAAATATGTAGAAGCTTGTCCCATGCCCGTACTAGAGGTATTACCTCTAGTTGAAGATATTCGTGTTTCTAGGGTAAAGGGAAAAACTTTATTTGAAATGGCTGAATGCCAACCAAATCTGAATTTTGTTTGTGATTTTCATTCAAATATAGCGGATTAGACTCTACCTAAGCCGGAGGGAATCGTACCACGGGAAATTCCAGATAGGGAATTATTTAGCTTACTTTCCGACTTCTATCTAAATCCCAACTCCGGAAAGAAGCAGAAAACTCAAAATGATCAGCAAGATACTCTGCATGATCAACAAGATACTCCACTTGGTTTTACAATTATTTGACACCGAAGATGGTACATCCTCGCATATACAATCTACACCTCCCCAAGGAAACACTTTCACGAAGACTCCCGAGATTCCTACTTTCGAGTGCGAAACTGGTAATTATCACACTTTCTGCCCCATCAGTTGTGTAGCTTGGCTATACCAAAAAATTGAAGATAGTTTTTTCCTGGTAGTAGGTACAAAAACTCGTGGTTACTTTTTGCAGAATGCTCTTGGAGTCATGATTTTTGCAGAACCTCGTTACGCAATGGCAGAACCGGAAGAGGGAGACATTTCGGCTCAGTTGAATGATCAAAAGGAATTAGAAAGAATTTGTTTGCAAATAAGAAACGATAGGAAACCCAGTGTTATTATTTGGATCGGCACCTGTACCACAGAGATAATAAAAATGGATTTGGAGGGCATAGCACCCAAATTAGAAAAGCAGCTTGGAATACCGATTGTGGTCGCACGGGCAAATGGGTTGGACCACGCTTTCACCCAGGGGGAAGATACTGCATTGGCGGCTATGACACATCGATGTCCGGAGTATAATCGTCGTACCACGCACCAACATGGAGAAGACATGGCTAGGCATGTTGCGGTTGACGTTGCCCCAAGCAAGAAATTTTCCGACAAAAGGGGTAAGTCAAATATATGTAATTTAGTACTTTCTGGATCTCCGCCTTCGAGTGTCGCTTCTCAATTGAATTTGGAATCGAGGCGTCAGTCTGTTTCTGTGTCGGGTTGGCTACCCTCGCAAAAATACACCGAACTCCCCGCTTTGGGGGAAGGCGTCTACGTCTGCGGAGTGAACCCTTTCTTGAGCCGAACGGCGACAACACCAATGCGTCGGAGGAAATGTCAGTTGGTCGGGGCGCCTTTTCCTATCGGTCCTGATGGAACACGCGCTTGGATCGAAAAAATTTGCTCAGTATTTGATGTGGAACCAAATGGCCTGGAAGAAAGAGAGAATCAGATATGGAAAAATCTTAGCGATTACCTTGAAATAATAACCGGTAAATCCGTCTTTTTCATGGGAGATAATCTATTGGAAATTTCTCTAGCAAGATTTTTAATTCGATGCGGGATGGTTGTTTACGAAATAGGTATCCCCTATATGGATAGGCGATATCAAGCTGCTGAGCTATTGCTTTTGCAACATACTTGTGAGAAGATGAAGAAGCCCACGCCCCGGATTGTTGAAAAACCCGACAACTATAGTCAGGTGCAGCGTATGCATGAGCTACAACCTGATTTGGCAATTACTGGAATGGCCCACGCCAATCCCTTGGAGGCTAGAGATATAGATACCAAATGGTCAGTCGAATTCACATTTGCGCAAATTCATGGATCTGCTAACGCGAGAGACGCTCCGGAGCTAGTTACTCGTCCATTGCGACGTAGAAGTGATTCTGTATCAGGCTGCCGCAGCTTATCGAGACAGACGGTAGATGTCTAATTAAGCTGTTGTCAAAGAAGTAATTGTCGGAAATTGGTAATTAATCATTATGCAAAGTTATATAGTTATCTATAAAAGTTCTTAATCAAAAAACTTGTTCATTTCATTAGTTCCTTCTTTTTTTTTTTTGTTTTATGATTGAGAAAATAACTACCAACCTCTCTGGTCAAGTTTGCGGCCCAAATCTGTAACTGATTTTCCAGAATCATTTGTCTTATTTCACATTCGCGTGTATAATGTACATGGTATGGATGCGGGCATTGTGGGAGTGGATATCGAGATGGGGAATACCACTTGAGGGGTCTAAATGACGAGGGAAAAGTATGAAGGTTGGGAATCAAATGGGGCAGCAATTTCGCACATCAAAGATACTACAACGAATACAAATATAGATATATTGAATACTTTGTCACTAACTGGGCTGAAATCGATAAGTCCTTATATATTTTTTGGCCTATACTACGGCTTACTCGCTACACTACCTGTGGGACCGTCCCAAATTTTATGTATGAGATCCTTTCTTTTGGGGGGAAATATCAGCGGTCTCGTGTCTTTGAGTGGTTTGATGCTGGCGCAGCTAGCAACTACGGCATCAATATATTGCTCGCCAATCTATATATTGTTATCAAAACCACATCTACTAACCGTCGTTGCAATACCTTACATGGTCGTATTTTGTCTGACAATTAACGACTTACCGAATTATCAGAGTTTGCGTCCCGTCACCTCGTTGCGCGACTCCCGAGTAGTAAGTTTATTTTTCAATAGCTTCTTGTTTCAAGTCTTGAATCCCATTCTACTACCCAATCCCGTGTTGACAAGACTAACCCACCTGCTTTTCTTTCGCTACAGCAACAATTTACTATTTGTAGTAACTAGTTTCTTAGGTTGGTTAACTGGCCACATAGCGTTCAGCTACTTGTCCAAACTACTTCTGATTCGTGTGAAAAAAGATTCGCCAATAACATATCTACTGGTAAAACGTGCTATCTATGCAACTTTTAGTATTGTTTTTGTAGCGAATGCGTTGATTTATCTGGGTAGAGCTCCGGTGTCTTTTTGGACCATAAAGTTCATGAATGAATCCCATGATAAAGAAATGTCTTTTTGGGAAATTGCGGAGTACCCAGACTTTTTATGGTGGTTTCTCAAGCCGTGGCCTACCTCTTTCTTCGATCCCTCAAGAGGGAATCGAGGTAATCGATTCATAAGAAATAGCCGATCCGATATAAACAGCAGCTTTTACAAGGGAAAAACATCTACATATTTCTTCAAGAAGTGTCTAACTGATGGAAAACAGAGATTATGCTTCGCGGCGTTGCCCAGTTTGTCAATTTTTGAGAAATAATTGGAGAAATCTCTAATTGGGTCCCGTAAGTTTGCGGGGACCTATTCCTCATATCGAGGCTGGATTTTGCATAAATTGGTAAGAGATAAAATTTTTCAAAAAGAATTAATAGATCGGGTCAAATTATTGGATACTGGGTCTCTCTTTTCGAAAGCGATGGAAGGAAAAATTCGATTGGTAAGTGGGGGTAGGAGAAGGGTACCCCACGTCTACGACCCTTTCACGGATAATTTACGTGGGCGGATTCCGGTCCCACAAACATTTTTAACGGGGGATGAGTTGGGTTTGACCAGATGGTATTGGACTGAGTTGGAAACGAGGGAAAAGGTTAAAAGAGGAAAAGATGCTGCTGTAATTAAAAAAAATTTCATTGAGGATTGGATTTCTTCGGGTAATGGAAGATTGAGGCGAAGAGGCGGGAATCCTCTACCGTGGGAAACTTTGCCAGCAAAAGCTCGACGTATGTTCCAATTTATGTTCAGAAACCGAGTTTTGTACGATTATGACGTACAAAAGATTCTTAGGAAGATAAAATCTCCGTCCGGGCCCGTTGTCACTTGGGGAGAAATAATGAACCTGGATCCCGAGGATCAAGCATTATTTCTGACTTACATGAAACAAGAAGAGAATTGCTACAAATTCGATCGAATTTTATTGTCAAATAGATTTGTGATAAGCGGCCGGAAATGCCCCCTACACCCGAAGAGAGGGGTGCGCACACTTCACAAAATTGAGGATCTGAGTGCAAATCTAGCTCGGAATAACGAATTATACTTCGATACTGAGTTTGATTTTCCGGGAGCAGATGGCGATATCCGTCACAGAAAATTGCGGAATGTTGGCTTCACCTTCGCAAAGGGAAAACCCAGATCAACAAAATTAGTGAAACGATATGCAGGAATATCCGACTTCCGTCGAAAATTTTTAAAGGGGTCCATGCGGTCCAGGAGACGAAAGACATTGCTCTGGAAAACACTTCAAGAAAAAGTGCGTCCGGCTTTTTTCCTCAGATTAATGGAAATACCAATTCTACTTCAACTACCTGTTGAGCAGTTAAAGGGTTCGAAGACCGAAAAATCGTTGACTGGCTCGAAAAAGATCACGGATTACCAATTTGGACAGCAATTAACTACTTCCTCGTCGACGAAGAAAACTTTAAGTCAGTCTAAACTTGCTCGTTCAGCTGTAGCGGCTAGATCAGACATAGGTCCCATTCACAATGGAAGAGGCTACATGCTGGTTTTTCAATCGAGATTTCGAAAGTTTATAAAGCTACCTGTACTTATAGTTTCTAAAACTATTGGCCGTATATTGCCTCGGCAAAATTCCGAATGGAATAAAGACTGGACGAGATGGAAAAAAGAAATTCACATTAATCGCACGTTTGACGGTGAGGAGTTCTCGCAGGATCAACTTCCCCCCCGCTGGTTGAGAGAAGGTATACAAATAAAAATTTTATATCCGTTTCGGCTGAAGCCCTGGCACTCCGGTGGGGATAAAAAACGACTGACTCCTCGGAAGAAATATATGAAAGCTGACTCTATTGGGTATCGAGAATCGAAAAACAAACGGAGGTTGAAACAAAATAGGCCTAGATTTACTTATTTAACTGCTTTGGGGTATCAGACAGATATACCTTTCGGAAGTATCCAAAAACAACCTTCATTCTGGAGGCCTGTGAGAAAGGAACTGATTCGAACTTGCAGGGAGGGATTTTCACTGGGAACCAAGCAAGCCTACCGTTTTCTCGATTCCAAATTCAATTTGGGTAAAATTTTGAAACCAAGTTTAATGTTGCTGAAAGAGTTCAACCTGTTTTTTAAGGCTGGAGGAGTCTCAGCTGACTCCGTCCCGACTTATAATACTCGGATACGTCCCATATTAACCGACGATGCAAATAAAATAGTGGAATTGAATTTCAATTTTGATAAGGAAGGAAATGGGCGATCCATTGATGTCGGCGAGGAAGTGCGACCAGCTAGTGATATTAGTAAGCAATTAGTTGTTCGAAAATCAACTAGTAAAAAATTTGTAGTAAATAATTACGTAACCGGATTACCAAATCCGTTAAACAGGGGGGTTGACCTGGATCAACCGGACGCTGAAACAACTCAAGTTGATGAATTAACTTCAGATTACAGGTTGGAGGATACAGACCTCGCCAATTTTACAAAATTCGATGAGGAAGAATTGACAGGTTTTACAGAAATGACCTCGAAGTTATATATACTCATCGCAGAAGCAATCGAGAAATCGCTTTTGGTTACATCAACATCGTATCTAAAAGTTAACAGAGATTTCTGTTACTATTTCAATGAACTTGTCGCGTTGCGCGCGCAACTAGTGGAAGTAATTAACACTACCATTCAGGAGACAGATTTAGGTTTCTCCAGATCCAAAAATAGATTGCCACGGTTTGGCAAAACTCAATGGTTACCTCAGGCTTATCTCTATAGCAGTGTTTGGGATCTCGGCGTGAAAAGAAACTTAAACCTGAATTTATTGGTGACTGGTAGCGGGGGCAATCGTGAGGGAGGGGTTAGAAACAACGGGGGCCTGAGTGGTAAATCAAACCTTTACAAGTCTGAGCAAGCTTCGTTTTATTCGGTAGATTCCCCCAGGCTTTCAATTGGGTACGACTCAGTTACTTCAAGCTCAAGTGAAATAGGTAATTGCACAGATATCTTGTTTGATGATGCGACTAGTGAAGTTGCAAAGGAATTTCTCAGTGAACAGGTTTTGAAGTGCATAGAAGAGTGGGGATTTTTGAAGAAGTTATGTGATCTAGACGCCAGTAATTGGAATAAATGGTTGGATTGCTTTTCTGAATACAACTTGCCACTGACGCTGTGGCGCGACGTAGCACCCTACAGATGGAGAATTAGTTCCGATTGCTTGAACGAACAACTCAGTGATATCGGAAAAGAAGTTGCAAATGAACGAGAATGCCACGTCCTTCGAAGTGATTTACGCAGCTATTCTATATATGCGAGAAAACCCTTACTTAGGGATCGGGTTAGAAATCTTAGTAGGCTTCGCAGACGTAGATACCTATTACAAGGTCTCATCGATTTTGTACGAAATGGGGATATGCAAAAACTTTCCATCCGACGAGATGCTGCCGCGCAAAGATTTTGTCGCGAAAATCGTATTTCGGAAATGACTAAAGTAAGGGGGAGGGGGATGAATAGATTCCCTGACTTCCGCACCTCCGACTCAGAGATCAAATTCAACTCTAAGTTTGATTTGATGCCATGGCTAGTTACAGATTCTGCGGGAGCAAAAGACCTTTTTAAGAAGAAGACAAGGAGGTCAAGAGATCCTATTTTGAAGGATAATACTACATACGGCATAGCACCAGATATAAATCGTAGATTCCAAAAAGTATCTGATGAACTGTACGAAATAATGCTAGATGAAAGGGAAGATGCGGACTACCTATTTCGGTGGAAGTGGAAGTCTGAAGTGAAGCTAGAAAATTTGAGAAGCCTAACAGCTCTCACAAGAATGTTAGGAGATGACCGCGATCTCGTCACACTTTGTGCGAATACCCGTGTGGATTCGGAGCTATTAGACCTATATTTCAACGCAACAACGAAACTTGGTCTTTTCTATGACTTGTCCATTCTCTCAGCTCATCGTCTACCAATATTATTTGACGACCAAAATTTGGTATACAAAATAATTAATCCCTTGTTAAAATTCAAGTCTAGGTTGAAAAACAGAGTCAAGAGACGGATATACAAAAAAATATATAGTGATACTTATATCTCAAAATTGTCACTTGTAGCCACAGAAGTAAACAAAAAACGATCTCGCACTTACAACATTGGAGATCTCTTGCTTCCGCGACGTCGGCGGGAATTTCGATTCCTCCGATCTCTGCTAATGTCGAGGTCTACAAAACCGGGAGCACACTACCTCGACCCCAAATCTGATCCCATACCGAAAATTGAACGGACCCGCTGCGGCAAAGAATCTGAGCCTTCGGAGCTAGGGGAAGTTCAAAAAGTTAAACGATTTCTATGGCCCAGCCATCGTCTAGAGGAATTAGCCTGTACTGGTAGATTCTGCTTCAACACTACTACTGGAAGCCGATTCACGACACTTAAAATTCGTATGTATCCCATTATTCGGAATTAGCGAGAGTGAAGGGGTATGAAGCACAAAACAAAGATTTCAACAGATGTGTAATTAATTGGAAATACCGAAGCGGAGGTATTTCCAATTAATTACACAATATATATAACGTGAATCGTGACAGAAGTTGTGACTATTCGTGAATGAAACATAGATACCCACGCCTACCTACTGCGCATCACACCTAAAAAACTTAAAAAAATCGGACTTCAAAAACTTAAAAAAATCGGACTTCGTTTCGTCCAAGGCGCTATTGCTGCAACTGCTGGCTAAACAGCTTATAATCGATTTGAGATGGAGCAAGCAATCGTAATTATTATCATTATTACTACGGATAAACATAAATATATTGACCCGCATCTAGTCGGTGGGACCGGAGGTACTGGGTTTACCGCTTCCCAAATTCATTATTTGACTTATCAGATTTTGAAGCTTACTTCCCACCTGGAATCACACTCCGAAGACTACCCATCCCAAAGAGGTTTGCGGAAATTACTTGGTAAACGTAGGCGTCTTTTGATTTATTTATCCGATGAGAATACAGCTCTCTACAACAAAGTTGTGAAAAATTTGGGTATTCGGGGTTTGAAGGGGCGTTAAAAATTGAGCAGAGGTTTGATATTTCAACGTGTCGTAGTTGGCGCAGCTTCTTCCGGCGAAGCTAGATCCTGCGATATTTACTGGAGAGGAAGTAACTCACGGATATGCATCTTAAAGAATTGGATCCAGTTACAGTAAGCATGGGCCCTCATCATCCATCTATGCATGGTGTTCTTCGGCTTGTTGTTACCTTAGATGGCGAAAATGTCGTTGATTGCGAACCAATCTTGGGATATCTGCATCGAGGAATGGAGAAAATTGCTGAGAGCAGGACGATTTTGCAATACCTTCCGTACGTGACGAGGTGGGATTATTTAGCCACTACGTTTACCGAAGCAGTAACGGTCAATGCGCCGGAAAAATTGGCAAATATTCAAATCCCCGGAAGAGCTAGCTATATACGCGTAATCATGCTCGAATTGAGCCGAATAGCTTCGCATTTGTTATGGCTTGGGCCGTTCCTGGCAGATATTGGTGCACAAACTCCATCTTTCTACATATTTCGAGAAAGGGAAATGATTTATGACTTGTTCGAGGCTGTTACCGGTATGCGAATGATGCATAACTACTTTCGCATCGGAGGAGTTGCCGCAGATCTGCCTCATGGATGGGTAGACAAGTGTTTAGATTTCTGTCATTATTGCCTACCAAAAATTCATGAATATGAGCGGCTAATTACGAGGAATCCGATCTTTTTGAAACGGGTAACGGGGGTAGGTTTTATCAGCAGGCAAGACGCTATCAGTTGGGGTTTATCTGGACCTGTATTACGGGCCTCGGGAGTTCAGCGGGATCTTCGCAAAGTCGACCACTACGAATGTTATGACAACCCGGATTGGCAGATTAAGTGGCAAGAAGAGGGAGATTCCTTAGCTCGTTATTTGGTGCGAATTGATGAAATGAAGGAATCAATCAATATCATTCAACAGGCGCTGAAACTCCTTCCAGGGGGTCCATATGAAAATTTGGAGGGTCGACGTCTCGTCCAACAAAAAAAAGAAATAGACTGGGGTGGTTTCAATTACCAGTTCGTTGGCAAGAAATCTTCTCCCACTTTTAAGTTGCCTAAACAGGAGCATTATGTAAGAGTAGAAGCTCCCAAGGGAGAATTGGGAATCTTTTTGGTTGGAGATGACGGTGTTTTTCCTCGGAGATGGAAGATTCGCCCACCTGGTTTTATAAATTTGCAGATTCTTCCCCAACTGATAAAAGGAATGAAGCTCGCAGATATTACGACAATATTAGGTAGTATAGACATCATTATGGGAGAGGTTGATCGCTGAAATGGCAACTCATATCGAAATTTACAGAAAACAATTAGTTCAATTATTTAATGAGTTAGAGTTTGCAACAACCCCCTTTGAATCAATTTGGATTCTAGTTTCTACTCTCACTTTAGTTACGGGAGTCACGACAGGAGTACCAGTAATCGTGTGGCTCGAGCGAAAGGTGTCTGCGGGGGTACAGCAACGTACTGGACCGGAATATGCGGGTCCGTTGGGAATTACTCAATCTTTGGCAGATGGAATCAAACTTCTGTTAAAGGAAGACATCATTCCATCCAAAGGTGATGCTTGGCTATTTATCACTGGACCAGCCGTTGTAGTCACACCAGTCTTAATAAGTTACTTGGTAATACCCTTTGACCAAAATATCGTTTTATCTGATCTGGGTATAGGTGCTTTTTTTCGGGTCGCTGTTTCAAGCATCGTACCTTTGGGTCTTCTTATTGCGGGGTACGCCTCAAATAACAAATACTCCTTTTTAGGTGGTCCCAGGGCTGCTGCCCAATCTATCAGTTACGAGATACCCCTGGCCTTGTGTATATCATCTGCATCCCTACGTGCGATTCGCCAAGCATTAATAATAAATGGAAACTTACTAGTTATTAGTAAGTAGTTGGAAGATATTATTAAGTAGTAGACCAAATAGTTAGTTGGGTGAGATCAAACGGCGTTTTCGCAGTTACGGGTTCAAACCCCACACCCCATGTACGGGCGTAGAAGCATATCCGAGCGGTGAATTGAACATCGCCTTACCCCAGGTCTAGGCTCCATCCAGGCTTGACGCGGGAACGCAGGTATTCGTTTTCCGCTTTCCCTTAGGATTAGATGGAAGTGAGCAGTAAGAAACACCAATATGCGCAAGAGATTTGTTAAGCAGAGGGGGTTGTAGTGGAAGGAAGGGGCAACCAGAGCACTAAGATATCTAAAGAGTTGGAAATTGAAAATTTCCATCTGCCTTTCCTAGTGTTTCCGCACATGAAATACCCTCAGTCTAGGTAGGGACGGCTGAGTAGTGCATCCAAAAAATTTCAGTCTCGAGTATAGTCCTGTTCACTGCGATGCTAACCGTTTGGGACGAAGTAACCCTCATAACAGTTTCGGCGATCATAAAATCAAGTATGAACTTTTTTTAGTTTTAGCCTGGAGCTTGCTGCAACAGGCACATTGCCGAACTAGTCGATCTGATTCTTCCTTCTACTTCCAGATGGAACTAAAATTAATTTCATTTCTTTTTTCTATTCGGAGATGACAAAGATATATGTTGAGCTTGAGAAGTTTTGCAACAAGTCGTAATTTGAGAATGAAGAAGAAATAGATGAGGTTGGGATAGATTCAGAAGCAATTGCCTTGTCGCGGCAGACGGAATCCCATCAATTTGAGTTGGTAATTTTTATTTTAGCCACAGATGACAACCATGCGTCATTAATCCCTCTCTATGAAATTGATGAGGAGCCGTATGAAACTCTAATTTCATGTACGGTTTCGGATTAGAGGCGGAGGTCGCCGCCGACTACCCCTATCTGGTAGCTTGAGTACGGTTGATATAGTGAAAACACAGTCTAGATATGGTTTTTTTGGATGGAATCTGTGGCGTCAGCCCATAGGGTTCATAGCATTCTTTATTTCGTCATTAGCAGAATGTGAGAGGCTGCCTTTTGATCTGCCAGAGGCGGAGGAAGAACTGGTAGCAGGTTACCAAACCGAATATTCAGGAATAAAATTTGGTCTATCTTATGTCGGTTCTCACTCAAATCCATTGGCTTCCTCGCCATTTGTAACAATTTTATATCTGGGTGGATGGGATTCCTCAATTCCTTTCTTTGAAAATCTTGGACGAGATTTTTCATTTCCAAATTCTAGCAGTGAGTCGTTCGACGTATTGGGGCCAGGGGTGGGCATCATCACCACATTATCAAAATCTTACTTATTTATATTTATCTCTATCTTAACAAGATGGACTTTGCCTAGAGTAAGAATAGATCAATTACTAGATCTTGGATGGAAATTTCTTCTGCCTATTGCCTCAGGAAATTTGTTGCCGACAGCCTCGTTTCAACTTCTGACAATAAGCTAATCTCCTTCACTTCAGTTTCAGTTCAAGTCAAATCTGTTTAATCTAATAGAAGGGAAAAGAAGCAAATATGCTGTTTGTTTCTTTCTCTGTACATATAATTTTATCTGTACCAGAGACAAGTAGCAAGTTGGGTTCATCTATCCTATGTTTTCCACACTAATTGAATTTCGAAGTTATGGGCAACAAGCCGTAGAAGCCGCGAGATATATAGGTCAAGGCTCCGCGGTTACTTTAGATCACTCAAATCGTTCACCCATAACTGTCCAATATCCGTATGAAAAAATTTTACCATCCGAACGATTTCGTGGGCGCATCCATTTTGAATTTGACAAATGTATTGCCTGCGAGGTACGTGTCCGAGTATGTCCGATCAATCTGCCGGTCGTAGATTGGATCTTGATGAGGGACATCAAGAAAAAACGGTTGAAAAACTATAGCATCGATTTTGGAGTTTGCATCTTTTGCGGAAACTGTGTCGAATACTGTCCAACCAATTGCTTGTCAATGACTGAAGAGTATGAACTTTCCAGCTACGATCGTCATGAATTAAATCACGATCAAACGGCTTTGGGACGTTTACCTCTTTCCACATCCCAAGATGTTTCAATTCAAGTGGTTTCGACTTCATTTAATTATTTATCCAAAAGGTTTGAGGGTGAAAAACTTAATAACTAATTAGTCACCTGTAAATTATTTGGATTTTCTGAAAAGTCAATTGATTGATTTGGTTATTCATAACCAAAAGAAAAGGAAAGGAACGAGTATGAGATAGAGGTATAAATTTCGTAAAATATTGAAGTAACTGTGTCCAACGAATCTATCTGAGTTAATTCATGAATTTATTTTGTCACTAATAGAATCGGGTATTTCACTAGGAAGTTTGGGCACAGTATCATTTGCTAATGTGGCTCATTCTGCTTTTTCCTCGGGGTCGGTTTTCACCCGTATATCTCTATCATACTTCGTATCGAATGCTGATTCCGTAGCTGCCGCACAACCGCTTGTCTATGTAGGAGCTATAAATGTGTTAATTGTGTCTGCTGCAATGGTTACCGACAAACTGACGCGATTCGATTCTGCTGCCACTCGGGGCGTGGGGTACTTCACCGTTTCAGGAGCTTGCGCAGCCCTCTTTCTGGTATTGGTTAATACGATTCATAATACAAAATGGTTTGACATAAATTTCATCAATCAATCGGAGATTCTTTCACCAAATACACCCAGGACTGACGTTCACCAACTCGGGTATAAATCACTGAGTGAGTTCTTAGTTCCGTTCGAGCTTCTTTCAATACTTCTTCTAGTTGCTTTGGTGGGGGCAATTAACCCAGCACGTGACGAAGACGCAATTACAACTGACAAGAAATCATCTTTTTCATCATCTCGGAGTAATTCTCCGTCTCTCTGATTAAACCTAACCCCCTCTAATGGAAGTGGGAGAGGAAGAGTTGCGAGAAAAGTTGACTTACCAACATTTTTGGGGGGGACTTCAATAAATCATGTTTGAACACGGACTAATTTTAGGTGCTTACCTTTTGTGTGTCGGATTTCTCGGCTTAATTACGAGTAGAAATATGGTTAGGGCACTTATGAGTCTCGAGTCAATTTTTAATGCGGTTAATTTAAATTTTATTACATTTTCAAATTTCTTTAGCAATAAGCAAGCGGGGGGAGAGATATTTCCAATATTTGTGATAGCCATTGCGGCTGCCGAGGCCGCCACTGGGTTAGCCACTGCCCTTTCTCTTCAGCGAAATAGGAGATCTACTCGTATCGATCAGTTTAATTTGTTAAAATGGTGATTGATAAGTACATAAATTGATTTTATCAATCTAATCGATTTTTTGTTCAACTAGAGTATCCCTATCTATCAAATTGCTTTGATACTTCCCTCTACATCGTATTTTAAAAGTAACCAACTTATCTTTTTAAAGAAAGGGGACAAGTTTTCAAAAAAAAAACGGGATCTGATCAGATGGATTTGGAAGTCAGTGGAAATATTTTACTTGCTAATGGAGATACGTATTTGCGTGAGGGACGAGGGGAAAAAAGTTTTACTTCAACTTTTTTACTAAATAAAAAATTGGTATACGAATTCAATTAGGAGTAAGTAAACTCAATGGCACATTCAGTGAAAATCTATGACACGTGTATCGGTTGTACCCAGTGTGTAAGGGCATGTCCTACGGATGTCTTAGAAATGATACCTTGGGATGGGTGCAAGGCAAATCAGATAGCCTCCGCTCCTAGAACAGAAGATTGCGTGGGTTGTAAGAGATGCGAATCTGCCTGCCCAACAGATTTTTTGAGTATACGTGTCTACCTAGGGGCTGAAACCACCCGCAGTATGGGTTTAGCCTACTAGTTAGTTGATGAAACAGTAAAAATTAATTACTAAGTTATTTTGACTCGTACTCGAAGCTTCAAGATTGCGAAGTCCGAGTATGAGTCGTTGTAATTGGCCCACGCAGTTTCCCTCGTATCAAAAATTATTTTTTATTCATGATGAGTAATGTACCTCGGCTAACAACGATCGTTCTCTTTCCAATTCTTGCCAGTTTCTTGCTTCCAATTCTGCCTCGTGATGGAAACAGAATTATTCGATGGTATACCCCGGGCATTTGCATATTGGAATTCTCGCTGATTACTTATATCTTCCATTGCCACCTCCAATTCGATTCCCAGTCCATCCAGTTAGTAGAAACGTCCAACTGGATAAACTCCATTCATTTCCATTGGAGATTAGGTATTGACGGACTTTCCATGAGTCTTATTTTACTTACGGGTTTTATAACTACTTTGGCAACCCTAGCGGCTTGGCCGATCACTCGTAATACACGGCTATTTCATTTTCCGATGCTAGTTATGTATAGCGGTCAAATTGGGCTGTTTGCTTCCCGCGATATCTCGCTTTTTTTCTTCATGTGGGAGTTGGAACTAATTCCAGTCTACCTACTTCTATGCCTACGGGGCGGAAAGAGACGTCCATATTCGGCCACGAAATTTGTTTCATACACAGCCGGCGGCTCCATCTTCCTTCTAGTAGCAGCCTCAACCTTGAGTTTTTACGGAGACGGGGTACCCTCCTTTGATATCCAGGTTTTAATGGGTAAATCATACCCCATTTCGTTAGAAATTGCTCTCTACCTAGGCTTTTTAATTGCCTATGCGGTGAAATTGCCGGTATTTCCCTTTCATACTTGGTTGCCAGACACTCATGGAGAGGCACATCACAGCACATGCATGTTACTAGCTGGGGTATTATCAAAAATGGGAGGATATGGGCTGATTCGAATCAATTTGGAGTTACTGATTCATGCGCATTTTTTATTTGGATCATGGCTGATACTGCTCGGAGCAATTCAGATTGTATATGCTTCTCTAGCTTCTATGAGTCAGCGTAATCTCAAGAGAAGGATAGCCTATTCATCAATTTCTCATATGGGTTTTGTAGCCATCGGGATTGGTTCCTTGACAGATGCGGGTATTAACGGAGCCATATCGCAAATGATTTCTCACGGCTTAATTGGCGCGGCGTTACTTTTCCTCGCAGGTACTTGCTGCGACAGAACACATACTCTCCTTCTTGATGAATTGGGGGGAATAGCAACTCCGATGCCTAAACTATTTACCACGTTTAGCGTGTTCTCGCCGGCATCTCTTGCATTACCAGGAATGAGTGGTTTTGTATCGGAATTATTGGTATTTCTGGGAGTTGTTACCAACGACCAATACTCATTTTTTTTCAAAGCGGAAATTACGGTGCTAGAGGCAACTGGTACAGTATTAGCCTCCATCTACTTGTTATCCATGTTACGCCGAATGTTTTATGGCTACAGATTGTCCAATGAATCAAATCTTTATTTAATTGATTTTGGTCCGAGGGAGGTATTCACCTTGACCCGTCTCTTCCTACCAATACTAGGTATCGGTTCGTATCCAAATCTAATTTTACCTCTACGGAATAGTGAAGTGTCCTCAATATTGTTTTCATATTCGAATGTGGGGTAGGGGGTGGGGGTGGACCCAACTCAAGTAAATTACAATATTATCAATAATTTGATACGGAAAAGCAAATTATTTGGTTTTCGTTTCTTACTTGGTAGAAAAGTTTGCCAACTCTAACCGCGCCAACGATACCTATACGCGACACGCCTGCCATTTTCCAACTGTTTATGCTTGCAGTCGCTAGCACGGATAAAAATAGACTGGGATGGGGAAACAGAAGCAGACAAAAAAGTGGATGCAGCTACTTCCTGCTCATCTTTTAAATGTTTGTTTCTGTCCCTCCCCCCCTCTCCCTTTCTTTTCAATTATTTTTTCCACCAATTTTTCCTTCGCCTACCCAGTGAAGCCGAAAACCCAGTGAACTAAACGCGTCTATCTCCGACTTAGTAATTTTCAATTTCGTTGCTTCTATATTGGCCACCCGTAGTTATGTAATCCAATTCCCAACAAATTGACTCCCAAGAAGCGAACCCAAACTGAAAGAAAACCTGTAGATGCTGCCGCAGCTGGCCCCTCCCCCATCCACTTGTTGGTTATCCTAATGTGGAGGTAAGTAGCATGTATTGACCGAGTTACTAGCGCCCAAGTTTCTTTAGGGTCCCAGCTCCGATAAGATCCCCGAGCTTCATTAGCCCACACCGCTCCGGGAAGTATACCAATGGTTAATAACGGGAACCCTAAGCCTATAATTTGGTAAGCCCATCTATCTAATCGATTAATTAATTGACATTTCCTTGAATTTGGGGGTGGTAGATGAAGAAAACTCCGTGCATCAGTTCCGCTACGAATGTTTGATAAAGTACTACACTTGTTGCAACTGCGTCTTGAATCGGAAACGGAGTAATTGTTTACTTCACCGTAAAAAATACTCGGTGGAGATATTGCCGACAAAGATCCGCACAGCAGGGTTGCATAACTCAATGACGTCGTACTTACATGCGTCGTCGACCGATGAGACTGCGAAGCAGGTACTGAAGGCGTGGATTGCTGCATCTCCCCAGGAAGACCTAGAGTTGCGAAGGCGTGAGTCAGCATAGCACCCGGCGCTGTAATTGCACCCGACAACCCGTTCTGATTCCTGACTTCCAAAATTACGTATAGTAAGGAGAAGCTCCATGAAGGAAACATCGATGACTCGTACAGATTGCTCGGTGGTAGATGCCTAGTTTGGAACCAGCGGATTAATGAAAATTCCGTCGTACAGAGAAAAGCAATTGTCATACCCTTCTTGCTAAGTCTATTTGACTTATCGAATTCGTAAAATAAATTGGTCGGATTTAGCGGCGTAACAGAAAAAAGCATCAGAAACGAGATTTGGAGGAAGGCGCGTTCCATATAGGTATACGTCGTAATGAAGGGAGACCAGTAAATTATTCCAATTTGATTTGATCAGATTCAAATCAGTTACTACCAAAATAATATTTTCCCTTTTTTTTTTTTCACAAACGCGAAGAGGGATAAAATTACCGCTTTTACGACTCAAATAGAAATTAGTACCTAATTTCTATTGATTTGAAAAGTATACTGAACCGGAGAAAATACTTATCTATATTATATAGATAAAAAATCTATCTACATATTGGTAGATATTTTTCACTTATCTATTTAAGTAGATGCGGATGTAGAAGTTGGAGAACTTTTTAATGCCGCTACTCGGATTCGAACCGAGATGCTCTGGCACTGCTTCCTAAGAGCAGCGTGTCTACCTGTTTCACCATAGCGGCTTTTTATGAAGATATATATATAGGTATGAAAATATTCTATATCAGTTTGGGATGGCACGTCAACGTCTGGTTGCGGAAAATATGGAAGTATGCCGACAAGTTACTATCGAGGTGGCAGGAGAGATAAAGGTTTTCTTGTTCTTCTAATAAATTACCTTAACAAATAGAGTACCAATTTAACAAATAGATAATCAATGAAATTAAAAGAGTGCTAGCGCTAGCATGTAATGCGATACATACATATATATATATATATGTATGTACATATATGACGGAATATGGCGCAGTTTGGTAGCGCGCCATCTTGGGGTGATGGAGGTCACAGGTTCGAATCCTGCTATTCCGAGTAGAGGTAGAGTCACTAGGTGTCTGAAGAAGTAATAATATAGGTTTGTTGCTTTTCCAGGCAAGCAATTGACGTGCTGAAATGCATTTAGATTTAGATGGAAAACCTTTTGCTCTCCCGAGATCTGTGGGAGAAACTCCGAGAGAAAAGAAAAAGCAAAAGAGAGGTTTTTTTGACTTATTTCATCTTTCGGAGTCATTTGTTTTCTCCTCGCCCATACTTAAAGGAAAAGTATAGTCCTCTATTTTTTTTTTGTTGCCCCGACTTTCATATGTCCTCATCTACCGGAATGAAGTAGCAGCTGCCAACTAGTTAGCCATTAACTTTTGGAATATCAAACCTATTTCACGTTTCAACTCGTTGTCTATTGAGTTCGATATTCATTAATCAAACTTACTTATGTCGTAGACGTAATTGAATAAATCGTTACCGGTGAGTGTCAAAACCGTCAGACGGAATACCTCAAATTTTTAATGAGGTATTCCAGATTATAAAGTCGGTTTTTTTGTTACTTAATGCACCAGTACCAACTTGTATCATATTTTCTTTTCCGCGTCTCGGGGTTTTTCATACAATCACTTACTTCAAGTATCTACCTACCCATATATCTACCTATCCATATAGATAGGTGATACGTCTTTGGAGGTGACAGATAAGAAGTACTCTTAGTTTTTTAAGAATCTTTTTTACCTGTCATTTTTTCTGTTACGTAGTAAAAACTTCTCGAACGACCGGTTAAAACGGATTGGGCCAGGGAAAAGGCCCTCGACGCCACTCCTACGGATCTAGTTTTCCATACGTGATTACGAATCTTCTTCTTCGATCCAGAAGTTCGTTTTTTAGGAACTGCCATATATCTAGTATTTCTTTACAACTCACTTAGAACTATGTTGATACGTACCAATAGAATGGATATAATAAAGAGAACTAAGTAAAAATCAGCACGGGCACAGATAAATAAAAAACCAATGAAGTTCTATGCTGTTACATCAATTTTGTAAATATCTATTGACTCGATATGAAAAACTAGTTAAGATTTGTTTAGGTCTTTGCCGCCGAAGTGGATGGAATCAACAACGAATCGGATCATATTTTCTCTATATCCAAAAGTTCGTCATGTTTTCTTCTTAGAGTGAATCTTCTGTATCACCAGTTTTTTTTCGAAGCAACCGTGTAAGATTCTGCCTCTGACAACTGCATCATCCAACCACGGATAGCCAAAATTGATGCTAGATCCGTGACGAATAAGTAAGACCCGATTTATCGATATTTTTGTATTGGACGTCAACACGGGTCGAACTGGGGCGAAGTGCCGAGCATCGTGAAATCTTCCCTGCTCTACTCGGAGTTGTTTGCCGCCGATGTCAATTACTGCATATTTATTCATCCCAATTTTCCCTTTCTATCTCTCCATTTCTTTTTTTAATACCGAAAAACAATTAGGGGGTGATTTGCAAACCCATTCAGAATTGAATTGTCTGACTTGAATAAGTATCTTGGGCGTCTTTAAATATTGTCAAGCTTTTCACGTTTTGTTGTGACATGAAACTAAAAAAGTGTACAGATGAAGTTTTTTGTCTAATTAAACACTAATTGTATCATTTGCATATATTCCATTTCATACTGTTCCCACATTTCCATTTTCGACTCCCAACCAAAAGAAGTTGAAAACAACAACAAATTTAATTTGGATTTGATACGCCCGTGGAACTCTCAAATAAATATGCTTGTTTCATTCCCCTGTGTCCGTTGGTAGCTTCTCGTTTGACCGGATCTCTATCGTTTCTTTTTCCAAAAGCTACAAGAAGCTTACGTCGCCTGTGCGCAGCTTTCAATACTTTTTCGTTAACTACCGCTACGTCTGTATCCTTCGCCCCATTTCGGCAGCAAGCTGCGACTCACTCCATCCAGCAGTATTTGTGGGCTCGGATTCCAAAAAGTGATTTTCGTCTGAAAATAGGTTTTCTGATTGATCCGCTTACTCTTGCCATGTCAATATTAGTTACTACCGCAGGTATTTCGGTGATGGTTTACAGCGATAGTTACATGTGTCACGACTAAGGATACGCACGATTTCATGCCTACCTAAGTTTGTTTACCGCGTCAATGTTGGGGTTAGTTTTTAGCCCCAATCTAATACAGATTTACGTATCTTGGGAATTAGTTGGAATGTGTTCCTACTTGCTGATAGGTTTTTGGTTTGCGAGATCGAGCGCCGCAAATGCTTGCCAAAAAGCCTTTGTGACCAACCGCATAGGAGATTTCGGGTTGCTGCTGGGTGTATCAGGCGTCTACTGGATAACTGGTAGTTTCGAGATCTTTGAATTGTGTGACTGATTTTCCGAATTGAGTGGCAGCGGCGTCATCAATCCGATCCTTGCTAATACAATTGCCCCTCCACTTTTCCTGGGTCCGGTTGCCAAGTCCGCCCAATTTCCACTTCACGTATGGTTGCCAGACGCCATGGAGGGACCTACGCCCATATCGGCTCTCATCCACGCAGCTACTATGGTGGCCGCCGGAATTTTCTTCACAGTTCGAATTTTCAGCCTCATTTCGGTATTGCCTCTAACGATGCATACTATTTCTTGGGTGGGCGGAATAACAACCTTGTTGGGTGCCACGCTGGCTCTTGCCCAGAAAGATCTAAAAAAGGGTTTGGCTTACTCCACCATGTCTCAGTTAGGATATATGGTATCAGCTTCGGGTATCGGTGCTTCTCGACCGGCTTTGTTTCACCTCATTACACATGCTTATTCAAAAGCTTCGTTACCTTCGGGCTCTGGTTCGGTTATCCATTCCATGGAGAAAGTGGTCGGATACTCCCCCGCTAGAAGTCAAAATATGTTTTTCATGGGTGGCTTACGAAAACACATGCCAATTACTGGAACTACCTCTCCCTCGGGCACTCTTTCTTCGTGTGGCATACCCCCACCATCCTGCTTCCGGTCCAAGGATCAAATTATTGCAGAAAGTTGGTTGCGCTCCCCTTATCTCGGATTAACCACTTCTATTACAGCAGGGCCTACCGCGTCTCACACGTCTCGTATCTACCTTCTCACTTTCGAGGGAAATTTTCGTGCCAATCAAATGAATTACGTCGGTTTCGATACTTCCTCCCCATCCGGGAATATTATTATCTCATGGGGTGGGGCTCGACCGGAATCACTTGCCACACAAGCAAGTAGCAATGTCACATCTGCAGCAGATATGGAGCGAAGTGGGGTTGCAGAAACGGGAAACCTCGTCACCCCGCCTCCTCCCGAAGGGGGTCCAATTCGTGAAAAGGCGATTCAAAACTATTCCGAGCGAAACTTGCTACACCCCCAGGAATCAAATTTTTGTATGGTATTACCTCTGATTGTCCTGGTGATACCCACTGCATTTGCTGGGTTGGCAGGAGTTGACCCAATCCAAAAGGGAACTGGTCTGGACCTTTTGTTTGATTGGCTTATTTACATTCCCTCCTTTCCCGAAGCTAATACACATCTCGAAAATTTGACAGAGATATTAACGAGCTCAATCCCTTCACTCAGTTTATCTCTTATTGGATTATTAACTTCCTTCAAGATTTACGGACAAACTAACGAACTTGTTGATACGAAATTTCCGGAAAAATTCAAATTAATAAATAAAAATTTATTAAATACTTATGTATCTCCTATCAGAGACTGGTCCATAAATCGAGGTTATATCGATTATTACTATGATACCTACTTCGTAGGAGGCGTAAATTTCACCAGCAAGTTGGTTTTGTATTTCGATCAATGGGTAGTCGATGGGTTTATCAACGGAACTGGTGTATCAAGTCTCTCTGGTGGAGAGGGTATACGACGTGGAAAAAATGGCAGAATATCTCATTATCCACTCGGATTAGTAATTGGAACTGTTTCGCCGGTGGCGGTTGTTGATTTCCCAATCCCGCCCTTGCCGTAAACTGCTACTTTCGTTTCACGAAGCTCCAATTCGTGTTCATTTCTCCCGACTATTGTTCATCTTCCCCATCCCCATCTCTCCCCCTTCTGCTCCTTCCATTCCCCGAAGATATTACTTCTTTCTATGAGGTAGGAGAATCCTGCGGGTATTCTACTATGCTTCTTGGAGGGGGGGGAATAGGAAGTACTAATTGGTGATTAATCGATACAGATCGTGGGGGGCTTGTGGGGTTGATCTCGACCTCGATCGATTGCCCCCCCCCCCCCCCTCTCTCCCATGATTCGGGGACCCTTCCATTCAAATGGGATTGCTATCGCCGCCGCCTCCTCCTATAATGGGAGTTAGAGTGTACGCGAAGTTTACTTCACGAAATGTCGGAGAAAGCTTAACGTATTACAGATTTAGAAGCGGCTCGAAGAACAAAGGTCTCCGGGTGTGTATGGGACTGAATCCCCTACCACTTTCCTCGGTAGCTCAGCGGTAGAGCGGTCGGCTGTTAACCGATTGGTCGTAGGTTCGAATCCTACCCGGGGAGATTCGTTCGAATCTACGTCAGTAATTCCTAGTAATTGGATAGTTGTGTTTCCCACATATGCCAAATCAAGTTGCGTTGGACCATGACCCACCAACCTGTGAATGATTCACTATCGTGCTTATTTCCAGCTCCAACAATTGAGGGGAAAAAGATTTGTGCGTCCTTACCCCCCTCCCCGCCCCCTTGAATACCCCAAGGCAAGGACCCTGGCTATTCAGAGGTCGTTTTTGGGGACCCCCACTTCAATTCCGGCGTATTGAGCGATTGGAATGAGCGAATCAATCAGTCATCTGGGGAGGGGAGTAAATCCACAATTTTCTGAGATAAAGGATCTATTCTAAGCGTGATGTTAAAAAGCTGTTTCGCAAAATCCCTACGGAATAAGCTATTGCTCCCTCCCAATCTTCTTTCTAAGCAGAAAGACTCATAAAAGACTCATATAAGAAATGGTCTTCAGTTCCTTAACCATTTGAGATGTTGCGAAAAAATGATTTGTATCAGTAAAAGGAAAATATAGACCTTCCTTTTACTGACTTGGCTTCTAATTATATTGCTAGAGATCTAGACAGAATGAGGGGTATCTAAGATTTGTTCTATGAACTTTCATGAAAAAATTGTTTCGTCGCTCGATCCAGTGACGCCCCACCAAACCAGAACGGATTGAATAGATATTAATAAATTTCAAGCAACATGTTATAGATAAGAAAATCCTGAAATGGGCAACGGTTTCGCCTCATCCATTTGTTTCTGTGAACCAGAAGCCTAAACCGAATAAATCGCTCTGGGAAATCTTCTGCCACCACGTAGGAATCAAAGCGAGCGGGACTAAATATCTGCGGATATTGCAGATGTATATTCATAGAGGAAGTTTCTTTGACGTATTCGGAATCTCGCTCCTCTTCATCCAAGGGGAGATTATTCCACCACTTAATAGATGAGTCAGGTTTCAATTTCGGATTATCTTCACGATAGAGAAAGAAATTTTTAATTTTTTTATTTGACATTTTATTAAGGTGCTGCCTTCTCATGCCGTAAATGGCGTAAAGCCTCCGCGCCAGTTCTTTCGTCGGCAACAAGCTGCGACGCGAGGAAGGAATGTTAGGATCTGGCTGGAACAGAAGCATGGGGTCCCAGATGAAGCGCCCCCCGAAGAGTCGAGTCGTTTCATCGAATCGATTACAGTGTGTTTCATATTCATTAGATGAGTCGCCGGATATTGCCAATTCGAGAAATTGCTCACGTAGCAACATATTATCCAACCGGTTTTCCAATCTTTTAATAGATTTATCTGCCACATTAGTCGCAGATTTTTCAAAACTGAATAGATATCCGCTTTTCTCACACCATTTACTTCTGTCATCCTTAATATTATTGAATTCAAAATCTTGTTGGGGTATATAATTCTGATTTTGGTAGAGGAGAATTAAATTATACAAATGATTGGGTTCAGATAATACCCTCATCAATTCATAAGCCCCGCTTCGCAGGAAACGGAGACGCCAAGCCTTATGGGACCAAGTGATCTCACGCGACACTTCCGTCGGACTTGAGTTTATTAGTTCGGGTGACTGTTGCAGTTCGAAGTCGGTTAGACTGCTAAATCCCCCCCTTCTCATAAATTTAGAAGAACGACTTGTAGAGGTTACACCTGAACAATACTTGGGTTTAGCGATAGGAACGGAAAAGGAAAGACTATTACCGTGTCGACTTTCGTCTCTACAAATGTCTGAACGTGAAAAATTAGTCGAGAGGTTTTCTAGTACACCACAAGCTAGGTTCAAGTCATTCTCTACGAGTTTGTCGATAACAATGAAATTTTCTTTCTTTCTCATATCCATTTGGAGCGAATCGCGAGCTACTAATCCAGCTAGTATCCCTAGGATATGCGAAAATAGAGTGAATTCATTAAATGTTGACTTGGTTATTGGAGGTTCCACATACCAGTTAGACAAATAATAGAATCGCGTTTTTAACGCGTTACGACCAATATACGTATTTGTGAGATAAGTATCTATCAAACTATTCTTTGAAGTAGCTTCCGCTATCTCGTGAGAAAAGATTTCCCATTCAGAACCGGATTCTATCCCATTGCCCATATCACTAGCAGTCGAATGTTGTCTATGCAAAGCTAATTCAATTGCGTCGCTGCATATAATCTCACTTCTTCTGGAAGTACCTATTAATAACGCCTCACTAGCAAGAAGGAATAAATCTCGTTTACTATAACCCGTAGTTCCGGACCCGGTACCTTCAATAGGGGGAAGAGGCGGATTAGCCTCCATTTCGCAACCTTTGATACGTAATAGAATTGGTAATTCTTTGTGACGTTGATACCCGTTGGATTTTCGAAAATTTATTAATTAGTTTAACCGGTTCGGAGCTATTGGAGCTGGATCTATCCTCGCAGGTACGTGAGTCGTAGCGATAACAACATTCCTGCGGATGTTGGAATTGCTGCGCCTGTCACCAATACTTTTCAATATTTGGCAAAGTAAGAATTTGGGATCAGCTTCTAGCTTATGATACGAACGATGAATATTCAATTCATGAATATCTTGAATCCATAGTGTACAAGGAGACATCTCTTTCGCCATTTCAAAAACGAAATTTAATCGGTGTACGCTTTCTTTCGAGATGAAATTTCCACGTGCATTATTAAAAAAGGATCGGTTGTATATCAGCTTCTTCAGTGGTAGTTTCACCACTGGAAAGTAGGAATCGAATGCTACATCTCTAATAATGGAAGATCGGCCAGTTTCTATGGGTCCTACTAGCAAAATTCCTTTAGATGGTAATAATCCCGATTGGAGTGAGATAGGTATGTCATGACATGGCATATTTAGTAGACTGCCTCTTCGTCCCGTTGCTGCTGAAAATAGAATATTTCTCTCGAGGGCGGAAAAAGCCCACTTCTCCGCAGGATCCAACTTACGGATCTTGTGACTCAATAGATCATTTTGCCAGAATTGAAGTAAGTATGCCAAAACATTAGATCTTTCTTGTGGATAAGGTTCATGAAAAATATCGTCGCTCAATAAATCATAGTTGGAATTCAATTTCGACACATACCTATGAAGAATTTTATTCGTCACTAAATGTTGAGTCAGTAGTTCTTTCTTACTATCTAGGATATCGGAGCTTTCTTTATGAAACATCCATGAATCGAGTTCATTTTTCACAAAGGAGAAAAAAATTATATTATTTATATAATTCAGGAATCTATTCAAAGAATAGATTAGTAGATCTCTCGTTGACATTTAGCTTGTCGAAGGGGAATACATTACCTCTTTCAAATAGGATCCACGCGTTGGGTCTGTTAGATATTCAATAGTATTGAAACGTTTCCATGAATGAAAGGAATTGAAACCCGAAACGGCAGACAAAGGGTGTTTGAATAATGCAAGAACAATTAATACTGAGAGAATGAAGTAATAGAAGATAGACCTATTGGAAAATTGAGATACTGACCATCCTCCCGAATGTAAAATCTCCGCTTCATCAGGAATTTCTTCGAAAATAAGAAGACCTATCTCGGATACTATAGTATTGATAGAATCGTTGTCAAATCTCAACCCTAGGCTTTGCAGTCTTTGGATTAAATAGGCTTTCGCGCCATCTACTACATCCTCAGCAATTACTTTATAAATTCTAGGGAAATTATGATTTGAGTCATAACTTATTTTAAGTACTATTTCTGGATATGTTTCTCTAATCAGATCGTAGAAGTATCTCCACCAGGTGGGGGTAAAAAACCAAGGTATATAATCTCTAAATAAGCTCCATTTTTCACCGATATTGTCTTTCCAAAAGATCCAAGAGATCTTATATCTGTTCAAATCTTTGAATAATTCATTGAAATTGATAAAGTGGGATGGACGAATAGCCTCTCTCCGGATAGATTGATCCGCGTAGTCCGTATCTTCGCGCGCAACCTCCTTTCCAATCGATTCTGCTAGAGATCTCGATGTTACATCGTTGCATAATGGGAGTCTTAGCGACCAGTAAGATGTTTCCATTTCTTCCGGTTCCCAGAAATACCTAATAGACAAATTCTTCTGATAGACCCGATCCAATACCAGATTCTTGGGACGAGATTGGGGTCGCTGATCCGACGATGAATCGGAGTTTATCGACGTCTTCCCCAAATAAACTCCAGCGCTACTGCACGAATATAGAAATGACTCTATCGTTTCACGAGGAGATGAGTTCAAACTCGCCAGTAACCTCTTTAGATCCGAAACAGAATTGGAAAGTCCATCTGAATGAGTTACTAATGCTGTGGATTCATGCAGATTAGACAAAATAAATTGAATTGGTGTGGGTACGTGGCCAGCAACCTCCCCTGCTGTCTGTCTCGATAAATTGGATGACAACGAATCCGACAGTTGGGGATGAGTAATTGAGATGATACTAGATGAGATGGTTTCATCTTCGGAGCCCGCATATTCATCTTCGGAGCCCGCATAGAAGTTTTCTAGGACGTTGAGATAACTACTGTTGCATCTCCCAATAAAAAAATCCCTTTTGATTCTCGGAATGAAGTTGCTTCCAGCACAGTTCTGTATAGGTGAGTCGTCTAGAAAGTTTAGTTTATTAACCTGATCGGAGATGTATCTCGAAATATTTTCACCAATATCTTTAGTTGAACCTCCCCCACGGTTTAAATCATGCAGAAACGGATTCCGAAATTGCCTCCCCGTAATGGAAAGAGCATCGTTTGAAAATCCTGCTCGGATGGATTCGATGCGGGGCAACCCGAGAGAAGTAGGATTCACTGCAGGTTCCAGCTCGGTCGAAGAGCCTACCGATTTCTTACTGATTAACAGTTTGGATTCAATGAATAAACTCTTTTTTCTCTCAAGAATTGTTTTGAGGAAAAGTATCTGTTCGTCAATGTAACCATCGAATAAACTTGATAGAAGATCAAGCTTCATGAGATCTATCTTGTTCAATTTCTCGAGATCTATATCGTTCAATTTTTCGATGCAATAATCAATGGTATATATCAAAGCTTTCTGGCGAGTAACCTCAGCAGCAATCATTTTGTAAAGAAAAAAAGCATTAAGAAATCGATGAAAATCTTTTTCGTTCTGTTGATTGTTACTACCGAGACTGACACCAATATTACTCAGTAATTCGTTTCCTATTATTGATACACGGCAAATTGATTCCCCCAAGTCACACTTTAAGACTTCCCCGACGGGGAAAAAAGACGAATCCCCGGTCGTATCGAGCCATCTATGCACATTTGACTGAACATTTCTATACTCATCAATTTGAAAGGTAATATATTCGTTCAATAGGCGCTCTACGTTATCTTTCCATTTCAATACTATTTATTCAGTTGCAATTCCTGTTACATCGGTGTACTCCCCGCCCCCCGTCCAGCCATCCAACCGATATTTGATTTGGAAGAAATATTCAGCAAATAATGCGCAGAAATAGTCATGGAAAAGAAATATGTATGTTGAGTAGAGAGGTATGATTCTATTTCGTCCATACAATCTAACTAAAGAATATATTGAATGTATGTTACCTTTTTCTTTCAATTAGTTTAAAAAAGTAGTATTTTCACTTCGATTACTTATTTTTCTAGGTATACCTAAAAATATTTGAAAATAGTTTGGAAGAATCTCATTGAGGTTGAGGTGTCTGCTACTTGCTAGCCCAAGTTTTTTGCCAGATATTTGAGTAAGCGGCATGTCACCCTTCGTTTCCAATGGAAATCCTTTCCCAGATTTGACGCTACTACTGACGTCAATAACTACTGCCCCACCAAAAATAAGATTCGATTTCTCAATTATCGAGAGAAATTCGGTGAGTCGATTTGTTAATCCATTTTTCATTTGTGAATAAGTGTGTAGAATGGTAAATTCTTCCCCATTTTTGTCACAATCTAATCCGGATATACAGCCACGAAACGACGTCGTCTTTTCACAAGACGTAAATGAAGACAAGTTGGAAAAGGCTTCTCGCTCGAAATAAAATCCCGATCCATCCCCCCGGTGATCTGCTGAATTTCCGGATTCAAGTAACGCCTTGTCGTAGGAGTTTAATACTACGGGACTTAATGAGTCGCTTCTCAATTGTGTTGCTTGTAACCGACCCAGATCTCGCTTGTTATGATTTTCCCAAAAGAATAACGAATCGAAATCACTTTGGTTGTTTCTAGAAACTACCAAATAGTTATAGAATTTGAAAAACCTACTTGAATCTTGTAAACACCTATCCCTACAAAATGCTTGAATCCTTTCAGTCTCATCCTTGGATATATCTCCGGCAAGGAGTGACTCCCTCACCATGCATGCCTTCCACCTACCGGAAACCAGAGGAATCATCGCATCATAACGAACTTGCTTCTCCTTCTTCGTTGAACCTGCAGAAATATCTTCGTTCAAACCTAAGTCGCGGGAAACAGGTATTCCCCTCTTTCCATTCCTTCCAACAGGTAAAGATCTTTCGAATCGGGGGAAGCAGTCGCAGGAGAAGTCACCAGAATTTTCTGCTTGTTTTTTTATTACTCCGTCACCCCCATCAATGACTCCCGCTAATACAAAACTTCTTTCGATCGACCTTTTGTCACTCAAGCAATGCATAGAAATTGGTATTGCTAGCAGCATTAGCATCTCCAGGGTGATGCCACTACCTCTTTTTAGTGAATCACGCAGATTGCGTAAAAATAGTGAACTCAGAAATCACAAGTCAGATAATCTGATAAAAGGTTGATAATTGGAAGATGGACTAATTAGAAATTCTTTGAGATGTTGGTTTTTCAATGATTCGAAGAAGTGGTCTAATAGACCGACTTCCACTAACTCTGAAATTTTAGATGAAAAATCTGGACTTCCTACTCTTTCTTTTGCCACCTTCTTCACCTTATCTTCTTTTTTCATATTAATTCTATGCGGTAGAGACTATCTATTTCCCACATTTATTATACCAATAATTTCGAAAATTTCAAGATAGAATGGAATAAATATTTCAAACGAGTCTAGTGATTTCTGTGAATAGTCGTATCCAAAACTGAAATTAGATCGGGAATTCTAAATTGTTATTGTCGAGGAGACCCACACATATCCCATCCACCTTAACAATTTCTCCCTGTTCCAAGCAGAGCGATGGGATCGAATTACCCAATTGGATGGGCATGGGCGAACGACGGGGATTGAACCCGCGCGTGATGGATCCACAATCCATTGCCTTGATCCACTTGGCTACGTCCGCCCCCTCTGCTGATTTAGTTGGCCCCCCCCCCCGGACGTGAACGAGATCTATCCGTTAAGCAAGCTAGATAGGTTCTTCGGTTGATACACATACATATTAACTTTACGTATATAACAAGACAATAGAAAATCTTTGAAATGAGGAACGCAATCTCAATTTTTTTTATCCGAGAAAATGAAATTGGGTTGGGGGATTGCAAGCATTCCGCAAATCGGAGTAGGAAACTTCGTAATCTATTAAATCGCGGAAGGATATTCCAAATAGTTTTCAGAATTCAAGGTTGGAAACTGATAATCGTGAAATTGTGACAAGCTGTTATCGTCCTTTCCATTCGTTCTACCGCACGAACCTTCACCTCATTGGACACCAAACCTCCTCCTCTGGAGTTAAGAGATTTGGTATCCAGTTGTGCTACATAACCAGACGGATATTATCCGTTTATAGAAGGAGCTTCAACAGAAGCCAAGTCTAGAGGGAAGTTATGAGCGTTACGTTCATGCATGACTTCCATACCTAGGTTAGCACGGTTTATGATATCAGCCCAGGTATTTATGACACGACCTTGGCTGTCAACCACGGATTGGTTGAAGTTAAAACCATTCAAGTTGAATGCCATAGTGCTAATGCCTAAAGCGGTGAACCAGATACCTACTACGGGCCAAGCAGCTAAAAAGAAGTGTAGAGAACGAGAATTGTTGAAGCTAGCATATTGGAAGATCAAACGACCGAAGTAGCCGTGAGCAGCTACGATGTTGTAGGTTTCTTCTTCTTGACCGAACTTATAACCTGCATTAGCAGACTCATTCTCAGTTGTTTCTCTGATCAAACTAGAAGTTACCAAAGAACCATGCATAGCACTGAATAGAGAGCCGCCGAATACGCCAGCTACACCCAACATGTGGAAGGGATGCATAAGGATATTGTGCTCAGCCTGGAAGACGATCATGAAGTTGAAAGTACCAGAAATGCCTAGAGGCATACCGTCCGAGAAACTTCCTTGACCAATTGGGTAGATCAGGAAGACCGCGGCAGCAGCTGCGACAGGAGCCGAGTACGCAACAGCGATCCAAGGACGCATACCTAAACGGAAGCTTAGTTCCCATTCGCGACCCATGTAGCAAGCTACACCAAGTAGGAAGTGAAGAACGATAAGTTCGTAAGGACCACCATTGTAAAGCCATTCATCAACGGAAGCTGCTTCCCAGATCGGGTAGAAATGTAACCCAATAGCTGCAGAAGTAGGGATGATAGCACCAGAGATAATGTTGTTACCGTATAACAAAGAACCAGAAACGGGTTCGCGAATACCATCAATATCTACAGGAGGAGCTGCGACGAAAGCAATGATGAATACAGAGGTTGCGGTTAGTAAGGTGGGAATCATTAAGACACCGAACCATCCGATGTAAAGACGGTTTTCGGTGCTGGTGATCCAGTCGCAGAAGCGACCCCATAAGCTTGCGCTTTCGCGTCGTTCTAAAGTTGCGGTCATGGTAATTTTTGGTTTTCAAAAAATAATTGGTGATTCCCCAGGCTAGTAAGCTTGTTAGTTTGTAATATATCACAAAAACCTATCTGTGTCAACCGAAATTAATTGAGTCCCCAGAATTCTCGGATATGGGGGCTTCTTATTGATATCTCAAACAATTTTTAGCCATTGTTTCACAACAAGGCTTTCCTTTTTCAAAAAATAATTAAATTTTTACTCTATGCGGTATGCGGTGCGGGCCTCAATCAATTTCAGTCTCTGAAAAACTGGTCACGCGTCAAGCCTTTTTGCGAGGCACCCCGCAACTCCGCATCGGCCCCCCCCCCCCGCTATCCCACTAGGTTAGGGGGAGTCTAATAATTAACAACCTAAGAAAAAGTAGTTGCCGATCCCCACTTGTGGCTTAGACACCCGCTACTCGCCGTTGACTCCTCACTCAACCATTTCTTCATAGTGTTTTTTGATTCCCCGGTAGTTTGTGCCCCGGTTCCAATCCACAACGGAAAGATTGTGGATTGGAACGAATCCGAAACTAGCGGAAATGAGCGAAAGCTTTGTTAGCTTCCGCAACTTTATGAGTCTCCTCTTTCTTCCGTATCGCACTACCGGAATTCCTGGCGGCATCCATTGATTCATCACTCGATCTTAAAGCCATACTTCGACCTGAGCGTTTTCGACACGCAATTAATGACCACCGGATAGCCAAAGCTTTTCCCTCTGCCGGTACTACTTCAACGGGAACTCGATAAGTTGATCCACCTACACGTTTGGTTTCTGTCACTACATCGGGAGTTACCCCGCGCACCGCCTGTCGCAGAACAGACAGTGGGTTCCTATTTGTCTTTTACCTAATCCGCTTCATAGCCTGATAAAAAATCTGATAAGCCAGTGATTTCTTGCCATTTTTCAGGATACGATCAACTAGCATATTTACTAATCGATTACGATAAATTGGATCTGATTCGATATTTTTCTTTCTGTTCACTACACTGCTCCGATGTAACACGAGTTTACAAATATAAATATGTCAGATTTCAATCAATTCTTTTATTTCAATGGTATCTCAAGCTACTATTTTGGCTTCTTCACTCCATATTGTAGGGTGGATCCACCGATTAGTCGAAGATCTCCCTCCAAACTGCACGTGCGACTTTCGTCGAATACAGCTTTCCACATGATTGAATAGAAACTATTCAAATGATTTTGAACCATTTATTTTTTAGGATGCAAATCATATTTACTCATCGCACATTGAGTATCCGTTTTCTCCTATTCCACGGGTAGAAGAAGTCGAAGTCTAGATATAAAAGAAGAAAATCTTGCAATTCAGTTATCTCACTAGGAATGTCCGTAGGTTTATCAATCCAATCAGTAGGTGTGCATAAAGCCTTCACCGAATCTCCGTAGTCGTAATCTAAACCTGTTCCAAGAAGAAAAGAGGTCCTAAGATTTTCTAGGTGAGAGTCCAGGTAAAACTCAACTTACTGGAATAGAACACCTTAGACACCAAGTTGTTTCATACAAATAGATAGATAATAATTAATCTCTATCAATCTCTGTAGTAGCAGGCTTCAGTCCCCTGGCAATGCTGGGTCGGCTACACATTTAACATATCAGAACAACTGATACGGAATCGTTGCGATGATACAAGTTGTGACAATGTTCTGCAACGCACTAGAACGCCCTTTTTTACGATCCTTCACCCCTACAGCATCTAAGGTTCCTCTAACAATGTGATACCTAACACCGGGTAGGTCTTTGACCCTTCCGCCTCTCACGGGGACCACCGAATGTTCCTGCAAATTATGGCCAATACCTGGTATGTAAGCCGTTACCTCAAACTTGGAGGTT